CCCATAATCCATTTTATCTTCGGAAAATTCACTTCAACTATGAGTGTCAAAAAAATAATACATTTTTGTAGAGTTGAAGAGAAATATCCCAATACATGTCTTATTTTTTTTTTTTCAATAATCCATATTTGTAGCAATGAAATACTAGTGTTCCTACCCCAAGTGATAGATGATTGATTACAAGATGGTATATATTCTTTATAAAGGACCAGAAATACCTTGCTTACGTATCATTGGGAAGTGCATTAACATAAATACGGCGGTAAGAAGAGGTAATACAAAAGTGTGTAAACTATAAAAACGAGTCAAAGTGGATTGTCCTACACTAGCACTTCCGCGTAATAACTCTACCAGAGGCGAGCCTATTACAGGAATAGCGTCTGGTACGCCTGTTACAATTTTTACTGCCCAATAACCAATTTGGTCCCGAGGTAAGGAATAACCAGTTACACCAAAAGATGCGGTCAATACACCCAAAACCACACCTGTAACCCAAGTCAATTCACGAGGTTTTTTAAAGCCGCCGGTGAGATACACGCGAAATACGTGCAGGATCATCATTAGGACCATCATACTTGCCGACCATCGATGAACTGATCGGATTAACCAACCAAAATTAGCTTCAGTCATTATATATTGAACAGAAGCAAAGGCCTCCGTAACGGTCGGACGATAATAAAAAGTCATAGCAAACCCGGTAGCTACTTGTACTAAAAAACAAGTAAGCGTAATTCCCCCTAGACAATAAAATATGTTGACGTGAGGAGGAACATATTTACTAGTTATATCATCGGCAATTGCCTGAATCTCAAGACGTTCTTCGAACCAATCATAGATTTTATTGAGATAGGTAAATCAAGGGGACCCCCCCGGAGAACCGTATATGAAAATTTCATCTCGTACGGCTCAAACAGAAACACCCAAATACTAGTTCTAACGGATGTGTGTAATATAAAGTTTGAAATTTATTAATTCTATGATTTATGATTCAATTTTTTTTTGAAGATACTAAAGAATAAAAATCCGAAAGCTCTTCTTTGTGGTTATAATGCCAAAAAATCAAGTCGGCTCATTCGTCTATATATTGATCGTTATAGGCCTCTTGAATCTTCTATTTACCTATTTTCTTTGGTGTTATTTATGTGTAATGCGGCTTTACTGCTGTTTTCTTTATTATTGATAGGAATTCTCTTGTTAAGACCCTATGAATTGATTAAAACCTCAGATTCATACTAAAACCACGATGATTCAATAAAACCCTTTCAAACTAAGTCTAAGTCCCAAAATTCCCTGAGTAAGAACCATTGGATCATCACTTATTCAATGAATAGATATAATGACTAAAAATCCAAACCAAAGAAACCTTTGTTTTGTCCTTTGATCAAAATAAGCATAAACGAAAGTTTGAAAGAATAAAAATATTTCTATTTATAACTTCTAACTCTTTGAAAAAAAATTTTTGAAGTCCGGACACGAGGTCTGACTATTAAGTATGAATCATAGTTCTAATAGTAATCTATTTCATATATTCCGTGCTCCAGATACTAGAATGAATATCCGACGAAGTAAAACCATCTCTATCAAGATGACAGACCCATTCTCTGTACTATCCATAGGATCATTTATACCAAGTCACACACTCATATTCCGGAAATACAGAAACAAAGAAATTCCACGGTCAAACTACCAAAATAGAATGGGATAAAAATCAGAAACCTAAACGCTTCACTTTGTATTGAAAAAGCCAGTTAATGGTTCTTGTGAATCTAATTCATTGAAATTCCATCCAGTAAAATGGAAGAATTATAAATCTCCAAAATAATAGATAGGAATATCGCGAATAGAGCCATTGCGAGACCCATCAAAGGAGTAGTTCCCCACCCAGGAGCTACTTTACCATATTCTGAATTCAATGGTTTCAATAAACTCCCCGCATTAGTTCGTTTTGGGCGGCCAGATCTAGAACTACCCTCAACGGTTTGTGTAGCCATAATATTTTATATTCAGTAAGATCTGTTGACTTTGTATACCATTCCGTTGTAAATAAATGATCTTATCATAGATCCATTGTGGTCTTAAAACTTTATAATGTCTTAAAACTATATAATCATGGAAACAGCAACCCTAGTTGCCATCTTTTTATCTGGTTTACTTGTAAGTTTTACTGGGTACGCCTTATATACTGCTTTTGGGCAACCCTCTCAACAACTAAGAGATCCATTCGAGGAACACGGGGACTAGTTGAAGTACGGATCCTCCAAATATTGGGAGGATCCGTACTTCAATTGAGATAATGACAAATCATTTCACCTTTTTAGTTGGAACTTTAGGCGGGTCTCGAAAAAAGATAGCGAAAAAAATTATTCCTAGAGTTGAGACTAAAAGGAATGTATAAACCAATGCTTCCATAGATTCGATCGTGGTTTACAATTATAGCTTCCATACCTGTTTATTTGGGATCGTCTCCCGGATAAATAAAGAACAAGAGTCAAAGAAAAGGCAGTGATTCAAATCAAGATTTATCTGGTACCCCATCTCAAAATCACAAAAAGAAAATAAAAATGAAAAGTAACAAGTAACAAAGCATATTGTATCAGACTACTTGTCTTCTTGTAGTTGGATCTCCAAGTTTTTGGAATGCTCCAAATTCCACTTGAGCATCTAAATCTGGATCAATACCAGCAAAAACATCTCGAAACAAGGTTCTAGCACCATGCCAAATGTGTCCGAAGAAGAAGAGCAAAGCAAACGAAGCATGTCCAAAAGTAAACCAACCCCGTGGACTGCTACGAAAAACACCATCGGATTTCAAAGTAGCACGATCTAATTCAAAAATCTCACCCAATTGAGCACGTCTAGCATATTTTTTCACAGTAGCGGGATCGCTATAACTGACTCCGTTGAGTTCGCCGCCATAGAACTCGACAGTTACACCTACTTGTTCGACACTATATTTAGATTCCGCCCTTCTAAAAGGAACATCGGCTCTAACAATTCCGTCTCCGTCTACCAAAACAACCGGAAATGTTTCAAAAAAAGTAGGCATACGACGTACAAAAAGTTCGCGCCCCTCTTTATCTCTAAAGATAGGATGTCCTAACCACCCAACAGCTATTCCATCCCCGTTGTCCATTGAGCCCGCTCTGAATAACCCCCCCTTTGCCGGATTATTGCCGATGTAATCATAAAAAGCTAGTTTTTCGGGAATTTTAGACCAAGCTTCAGATAAACTTTGATTTTCAGCCAACCCAGCACCAATTCTTCGATATATTTCTTGTTGGAAGTATCCTTGATCCCATTGATAACGAGTGGGACCAAATAATTCAATCGGGGTAGTTGCTGAACCATACCACATAGTTCCAGCAACTACAAAAGCGGCAAAAAAGACAGCAGCAATACTACTGGAAAGGACGGTTTCAATATTTCCCATACGTAATCCTTTGTATAGGCGTTGAGGTGGACGTACACTAAGATGGAATAGACCCGCCAATATGCCCAAGGTCCCTGCTGCAATATGATGAGAGGCTATTCCTCCCGGAACAAAAGGATCAAAACCCTCCACACCCCACGCTGGATTTACGGATTGTACCCTTCCAGTTAGTCCATAAGGATCGGACACCCATATTCCAGGACCATACAATCCTGTTACATGAAATGCACCAAAACCAAAGCAAGCCACCCCTGATAGAAATAAATGAATTCCAAAGATCTTAGGCAAATCCAAAGAGGGTTTTCCTGTACGTTCATCAGTAAATATTTCTAGATCCCAATACACCCAATGCCAGATAGCTGCCAAAAAGCACAAGCCCGAAAACACAATATGTGCCCCGGCCACACCTTCGTAACTCCAAATACCCGGATTCGTTACAGTACCCCCTGTGATACTCCAACCGCCCCATGAATTGGTTATTCCTAAACGAGTCATGAAGGGTATAACGAACATACCCTGTCTCCACATTGGATCAAGAACAGGATCAGAAGGATCAAAAACTGCTAATTCGTATAGAGCCATCGAACCGGCCCAACCAGCAACCAGAGCTGTATGCATTATATGGACAGAAATCAAACGACCGGGATCATTCAATACGACGGTATGAACACGATACCAAGGCAAACCCATGGAAATACCCCTTTATCAATGAAAAATAGACACAATGTAACTTTATTGCATTGGAAAAAACTATGCTGTGGACCCTCTTTTTAGTGGATTATCTTGGGGAAAGAATTAATATTTGTTTGATTTGTTTGATTCTTTTCAATTACTTTTAGTAATAATGAAACTATTTTGTTCGTAGGAACAAAAAGAAGCAGATCTATTCTACACCCGATAAGTACCAATACGCAATGGTAGGGGAGTTGATACCATTTTATATGAGTGAATGCATATATATATTTGTTCATCATTCAAAGGACTTATTTGTAATAATTTTCCTTTATTCATTTTGTTTTGTCTTCTTTATCTTTTTTTATAAACTTAGTCAATCTATGGATAAAATATGATAAAGGCCAATATTAGTAGGACACTAAATCCATTGTTACGCTTTCACATCAAAGTGAGATATAGTACTTAATTTTTCTTTTATTTAATGCCTATTGGTGTTCCAAGAGTACCTTTTCGAAGTCCTGGAGAGGAAGATGCATTGTGGATTGACGTATAGTGCGACTTGTCAGATATATTGGGTCATATGGTATTTCCCCATTCTCTTCCCCGATCGAGATATCCTCCCCTTCGCCCAAGAAAGATTGATTGAATTATCAAAAATTTGGAGCGTGAAGTTCAATTAGATCCATTTTTTCGGGAGGGTATACAGATTAATATTATCAATTAGAATAATTTATGGTTATCTTGGTTAGGCCAATAAAATGAAGTATCCAGGCTCCGTTTAGAAAAAAACCGGTAAAAAATCTATTTATGATTACTATTTCTATCATATTCTATTTCTTTATATATTTATAATAGAAGTGATCTCAAACTGTTAATCAATCGAGTAATATGATGAATGCATTGAATATCTGTTGTAAGACATGAAATAAATTGTAAAAAGGAAGTCGTAGCAAAAGGACGTGGTATTGGGGCATTTGTCATATATGTGCAAATCCAAATCGGGCGGATCTTTACTCGGAGTAGAGCATAAACCTAAAAAAATTGAAGAAGCCCATTCAGGAACAAGAAAATTACATCGCGATTGAGATTGTATCTCGATGAAACAATACATCAATGAAAAGTTAGTTAGATAAATTTAGTAATTTTTTTTATAGATAAACAAAACAGGACAAAACCCATCTTTTTTGAAAAATGAAAGAAAAGCCCCTTTTTATAAGTTAAAAGCCTGGTATGAAAAAAAAAAAAAAAATAAATAAATAAAAGAAAGCGCTAGAATCTACATCTACACATTGATTCTTTTTTTTTTTTTTTCGTTATTTTTGTTGAACCGTATGCATCAAAAGGTGCATGTACGGTTTCTAAGGGATACAACTTTATCCCAATCAACCGACTTTATCGAGAAAGATTACTTTTTTTAGGCCAAGGGGTTGATAGCGAGATCTCGAATCAACTTATTGGTCTTATGGTATATCTCAGTATAGAGGATGATACCAAAGATCTATATTTGTTTATAAATTCTCCTGGCGGATGGGTAATACCCGGAGTAGCTATTTATGATACTATGCAATTTGTGCGACCAGATATACAGACAATATGCATGGGATTAGCCGCTTCAATGGGATCTTTTATTCTGGTCGGAGGAGAAATTACCAAACGTCTAGCATTCCCTCACGCTTGGCGCCAATGAGTTTTTTATTTGATTTGAGAGAAAAAAGAAGACTATGCCTTCGCGCTATATGAAATATTAATATTAAGTAATAATAGCATGGCACTTCGAATTCGATATGATAAATTTTTTTAACCCTTAAATTATGTATCGAAAGAGTAGTATGAGATAAAAGGTATTTCCGATTTTATCTAATCTATCGGGAGGCCTATTTCAGCGTCACAAACTTTTTTGTTTTCACGCCGGGAGGCTCTTAACAATATTTAGGTTATGAAAGAATATGAAAATAAAAAAAATCTTGTTTTTTTATTTGAAAAAAAAAAAAAAGAAACTTTGGGATTGCTAAATAACAGACGAAATAAATATATAAAGCAACGGAGCCATCATAGTATTTTTGAACTACTCCAAAAACAAAAAGAAGGGTGGTTATTGGATCATTTACCAACCCGAGTCTGATAGACCCTATATTTAATTTATTTGATATTTAAGTAAGGTAAAAACGAATTCCATTATAGAGCCGTATGCAATGCGTAAAAGATGCCTGTACGGTTGTTCAATTATATATTTTATTATTCTTTATCTCTTCACCTTATCATCATGCGAGATAGAATAAAGATTTATTATGTTATATCATCAGGGTAATGATCCATCAACCTGCTAGTTCTTTTTATGAGGCACAGACGGGAGAATTTATCTTGGAAGCGGAAGAACTTTTGAAGATGCGCGAAACCATCACAAGGGTTTATGTACAAAGGACAGGCAAACCCTTATGGGTTGTATCCGAAGATATGGAAAGAGATGTTTTTATGTCAGCAACAGAAGCCCAAGCTCATGGAATTGTTGATCTTGTAGCGACTGAATAAAAAAGAAAAAATAACAAAAATTTAAGACGAATTGGTGATTTGAGATTTTATCTTCTTACCGGATTTAATATTCTATTCATTAATTTAATATTCTATTCATTAATCTATTTAATATTCTATTCATTAATCTATTAATATAGAAATAAAATAATTCATAATCATCCGGTTAAGATCGATCTAAACCAGCCCATTATGTATATGATTCAATATGCCAACTATTAAACAACTTATTAGAAACACAAGACAGCCAATCAGAAATGTCACGAAATCCCCCGCTCTTGGGGGATGTCCTCAGCGACGAGGAACATGTACTAGGGTGTATGTGCGACTCGTTCAGATCATGGGCTAGGACAAAAGAAAGAAAACAATTGATCCAGTATCAACGATCAGTACCAGTGAATAGACTAGAATGGAAGAACTCCATTCAATATCTAAAAATCAAAAAGATCTATCCTTCTATTGTGGTATCAAATGTATGGTTTCCGTTGGTGCAAATCCAATCAACTCCGTTTTAAATTTAAGATGAGAAAGAATTCTCCATTGATAGCAAATGATATCCATTAAGCAGGGGAAATACTATTTTAAAAAGCAGAAAAATTATGCCTTACTCTTGCAAGAACGGACTAACAGGGTCAGCTACTCAGCTAATCTTCATAATTAAATACCGTTACTGTATAAGTAGATCTCATTGTGAAAGACCTCGTACTGGATAATTATGGGTAGAGCCAAAGAGTGTGAACTGTACAAGTTAACAATAACATTGATTAAATGAAAGAAGGGCTCCGGTGTATAGAGAGGACCTCACCGTTTAAGAAGTAACCATAGAAACGATGGAACCCACTATATCCATTTATATTTACTACTTTTATGTGTTTTTGATACCTAATATCAATACAATTTTTTCTAGGCATTTCACCTAGAAAAAAAAAAAAAATCGTGGTCGGGAAGGTTATAGTAGCAAAAGCCATTGGAATTTAAATTTTATACATTGGAAGAATCCGTTTTGTTATTAATAGACTAGGGGAAGGGAATAACTGAAAGAAAGGAAATCGATTAGTTATTCATCAAAGTTTCATTTATTCAATGACCAGAATTAAACGAGGGTATATAGCTCGAAGACGTAGAACAAAAATTCGTTTATTTGCATCAACCTTTCGAGGGGCTAATTCAAGACTTACTCGTACTATTACTCAACAGAAAATAAGAGCTTTGGTTTCGGCTCATCGGGATAGAGGTAGACAAAAGAGAGATTTTCGTCGGTTGTGGATCACTCGGATAAATGCAGTAATTCGCGAGAATATAGTATACTTAAGTTATAGTAAATTTATACACAATCTGTACAAGAGACAGTTACTTCTTAATCGTAAAATACTTGCACAAATAGCTATATTAAATAAGAGTTGTCTTTATATGATTTCCAATGAGATCATAAAATAAAGAGATTGGAAGGAATCCGTTGGAATAGATTAAATGGAGTTCCTTGGAGAATGAACTCTGGGAAGGTAGAGTAGAAATTAGTATGATAAAATATGATAAAGTCATCAAAATGAAGAAAGACGTTAAATAAAAAATATTTATTACTCTTCTCCCATTTTTTTTCTTACGACAGGACATTTCGATTTTACGATTTTTCGAACAAAAAAAAAAAACGTCAATCCGCATTTGAGTTTGGATTGGAATTTCATTTTGATTCAATTCAATTGAAGAGTCAACCTATTTTTTTTCTGGTTCTAAGACCAGCAGCTCTAGCGGTTGACTCGCTTCTTTCAAATTGTTTCTCATTATTAAGAAAAGGTAACGGAGATAAAATACGAGCTTGTTTTATAGCAATAGTAATTAATCGTTGTTGTTTTAAGGTCAATCTATTCACCCGTCTAGATAATATTTTTCCTTGTTCGCTAATAAATCGACTAATTAAACTCATGTTTCTATAATCAATTCGATCCCCCGATTGGATCGGAGGCAAACGCCTACGAAAAGATCGCTTAGATTTAAGAAAGATTCGCTTGGATTTATCCATGGTTTGTTTATTCCTTATCCTGAAAATCCCAATCCTATTTCTTAATTCTACATCATCTTTGATCCGATCGAAATAGGATTTGGTTTGTTTATATTTATTTGTTTATATTTAAATAAATTAATTGTTTATATTTATAAAATATTTGTTTATATTTAAATAAATTAAAAAAGAAATTATATATATATATTGTTATATATAATATGTAATTTTGCATCTTCCTTGGAAAACTGACACACGAGCGATCGGTTCGATCTATTTCTTTATCTCCCCATGAATCGTATGTTTGTAACAACAGGGACAGAATTTTCTCAATTCCAATCGACTAGGCGTATTGTGTCGATTCTTTTGAGTAATATATCTGGAAATGCCCATTGATTCCTTATTAACACGATTTCGAACACAACTGGTACATTCCAAAATAACCGTTACTCGGACATCTTTACCCTTAGCCATGAACCTCCTTTGGTTTTTGATTCACTCAATTCTTTAATTTTCCGACCCGAAGCAAGGAAGAAGAAAGGACACAAAAATAGAAGCAGGTAACTCGAAATCAAATTATGAAAGAAATATTTTGTTGCAATCAATATATCAATATAGTAATAAATAATAATAGTAATAAATAATAAGTAATATAATGATTTCTAACTATATTTCTAATTTTTAATTGCCGTACAGTATTTCATTTTCAGTTAAGTATCTTGTATGATATTGTTGCCCCAACCACCGCATTTCCATTCTATTATTAATTTAATTTGAGCCTGAGCCCGAGTTCATAGTTTCACTGAGGGTGAAACCGCTTTTTCTTTGTTTTTTTTTTTTTTTTAGAAAAGTAAAAAAAAAAAACAAAGAAAAAAAGAAGGAAGGGGTAGGGATTAGTTACAGATATTTGATTGTATCTCTAATCTTCTTCCCCCTTCCCATATCAATAGCTAGAATGAAAAAAAGGGGAATATCAACGCATCCGGAAAAAAACGATTGATCTCTATCAATAAACCTGCTAAAGACCCGAACCATAGAGTACTTACTACCGGTGCCGCGGAGAGATATGTTTTTAGATCTCGCATTTTAAAAACTCCTCTTTCTGTATTCGTTATTGTAATTTTATTGTAATTTGTAATATATAATGGTAATACATATATGACCGGATGTGTATATGTAGTTAATGACTTACCACTTGTACGCGGAGTTCCTAATTCAAATTGAAATGTACAAAATAGATATTTATTAAAAGAAAAAAATACGTCCATTTCCGCCTTAAATTCCTAAAAAAATATTAATTTTTTGTGGTAGATTTCATATTTATTTCATACTTTATATAAGTCTTTTACCATATTATATGTTTGTTATATGATATACGAGACCAAAAGGAAGAAGGAAGAAATGATAAGATAGTTTGCGTATATCAATGTAGGAAATAAAGATGTGGAAAACAAGACAGGGATTCTCTACAATGACACTGTAGACCAATTGAAAGGGATGTAGCGCAGTTTGGTAGCGCGTTTGTTTTGGGTACAAAATGTCACGGGTTCAAATCCTGTCATCCCTACCTATTACTTATCTTCTGAGCAGTAACGAGGGATCAATTGAGATCAATTAATAAAATTGTACATACATAATTAAATAAATATTTCATTTTTATTTTTTATAGTATATATATATGCAAGATAAATTGGGGTTACAAAATATTTATTGTGATAATAAAGCGCTCTTAGTTCAGTTCGGTAGAACGTGGGTCTCCAAAACCCGATGTCGTAGGTTCAAATCCTACAGGGCGTGATTCTGTGTTCTTGTTAATCGCGGGAGGTCAAAATTACACTAAAATAATTGAGCAGCAACCTAATTTTGACCTCCCGCGGATTAAAGGAAGTAGGAGGTCAATAAAAAACGAGATGTTAATTAATCAAAGATCCAACTGATCACCACGTCTGTATTGTAAATAGGCAGTTACGAATAATCCAGCCAAAGTAATAGGAATTAGACCTAAGACGATTCCAAATAGAAAAACTTCAATCATTTCAATTTGTTTGAAAGGGGGAAGGGAGAGGTAATATTTATCCTTAAATATTAATCTGTATTGACTATACATCTCAATGACCAAGAATTGGTAAGGGACTGGAGAATATATGAACTACCATAGAAAGATTTTTTTATAAATTGTTCATTAAATTAATTTCAAATAAGTCGTATCTTGCTCAGACCGATAAATAGAGCTGAGGTTATAGTCAAAGATGCTAGTAGAAAACCGAAATAACTAGTTATAGTAGGCATGAAAAGGCTAAATGAAATATGTTCTTTTTATACATATGTTTCTAAAGCACTTCCCTAAGTTTCAATTTTTGAAAGATACGAGGATAAACAAAAATACCAACCAATTGAAAGGATAAATTCAATTGAAAATATTTGATTCATCAATTATTATAGACGATACTAATAAAAATAGAGTAACATAAGTAAGAAATCAATTAATCATCTGTGACATTTACCCATCCCACGCTTTTGAATCAATAGATTCATCGGTCAACTCTTGAGTTGACTGAACTAATATATGTATATAACTAACTATATGTATATATAGAATATTAGAAAAATAAAGTAAGAACGTTTTTTATAACTTCATTCACAAAATGAAACTCTCTTTGAATCACTCTGGAATAAAATTGGAAAATAAGTTTGATTGTTTTTTATTGTATCGAAATATCGAATCCATTTTTTTTTTTCGAACGACACTTCTAATGCACTTTTTTTTTTTTACTTTAAAGCGAACTCAGTAGTAGTTCATTCACATAATCTCGCGATTGAAAAGAAAAAAGTATCGCACGATAAGATCAATCGAAACTGGGTTTTACATTTTATCTTTCCATATTACAAAGACCCATCTTTGTAATTAGGTCACGAAGGACCCCCTTGGGGGGCTAATAGAATAATGCGTGCATCACGAATATTTATTGTTTTTTATTTATTCGTTGTTCCTCTTTCTTTCTTCGTTGTTCCTCTTTCTTTCATTGAATCTACTATTGTTACTTGTTACTGGGTGGCCAACCAATTCCTAAAAAAAAAAAAAGATTCCAACAAAAAACATCTTATACAACCACAAAACGTATGTTTTTAGATGTAACGTCTAATTGAATCGTAAGAATATGAGAATCTCCTTCATAAATTATTGGAAACCAACCCGTCGAATTCACATTTTACTTGATCTTCAGTTTCTACTGAAGAAAATCTTTATACTACAGGAATTTGAGGAATTTTATATTAAATGGTACAAAATTCTACATCGACAAGCAACAAGAAAAGAAGAAAGAAATTATCTAACACTTCATTTCGATATTGATTGTGAAATTGCATTGCTGTGTCAGAAGAAGGATAGCTATACTGATTCGGTATACTCTAAAAACACCCTTGGTACAATATTGACGATCTCACAAAGATTGGTTTCAGTAAATTTCCATTTACTGATTTAATCTTTTACGGAATCGGCCCCCCCCCTGACTGTACAAGAATATGCGGAGCTCAACATGTCTGGAAGCACAGGAGAACGTTCTTTTGCGGATATTATTACCAGTATTCGATACTGGGTCATTCATAGCATTACTATACCTTCCTTATTTATTGCGGGTTGGTTATTCGTCAGCACGGGTTTAGCTTACGATGTATTTGGAAGCCCTCGCCCAAACGAGTATTTTACAGAAAGCCGACAAGGAATTCCATTAATAACTGGCCGTTTTGATCCTTTGGAACAACTCGATGAATTTAGTAGATCTTTTTAGGAGGCCAAAATGACTATAGATAGAACCTATCCAATTTTTACAGTGCGATGGTTAGCTGTTCACGGACTAGCTGTACCTA